GAGTTCGGGTTCGAATTCCATAAGTAATATAATATGGATCTTTTTTTCTATAATGATAGAGAAATGAAACACATTTATTCACGATTTCATTTACTTGCAATTAAAAAAAAAGGATTGGCTGAACTTGCAAATTTACTCATTGAATGAGTAAACGATTGAATCGGATTCGGTTGGGTGGTACCAACTAAATCGAGTGCTATCTCCCATTTATTTCTTATTGAATTAACTGATCAACTTGCTATCGGACATTTATTTTCGATTTGGTATTATTCCAAAAAGGATTTCGACATATTTTACTTTATTATAATTATGAGAATCAATCCTAATACTTCTAGCCCTGCGGTTTCCACACTTGAAGAAAAAAAACTAGGGCGTATCGCTCAAATTATTGGCCCAGTACTGGATGTCGTTTTTCCCCCGGGCAAAATGCCTAATATTTATAACGCTTTGGTAGTTAAGGGTCGAGATACTGTCGGTCAACAAATTAATGTGACTTGCGAGGTACAACAATTATTAGGAAATAATCGAGTTAGAGCTGTAGCTATGAGTGCTACAGATGGGCTGATGAGAGGAATGGAAGTGATTGACACGGGAGCTCCTCTAAGTGTTCCAGTCGGCGGAGCTACTCTCGGGCGAATCTTCAACGTTCTTGGAGAGCCTGTTGATAATTTAGGTCCTGTAGATACTCGCACAACATCTCCTATTCATAGATCTGCGCCTGCCTTTATACAGTTAGATACGAAATTATCAATCTTTGAAACAGGTATTAAGGTGGTAGATCTTTTAGCTCCTTATCGCCGTGGAGGAAAAATCGGACTATTTGGGGGAGCTGGAGTAGGTAAAACAGTACTCATCATGGAATTGATCAACAACATTGCCAAAGCTCATGGAGGCGTATCCGTATTTGGCGGAGTAGGAGAACGTACTCGTGAAGGAAATGATCTTTACATGGAAATGAAAGAATCCGGAGTAATTAATGAAAAAAATCTTGCAGAATCAAAAGTAGCTTTAGTCTATGGTCAAATGAATGAACCGCCGGGAGCTCGTATGAGAGTTGGTTTGACTGCCCTAACTATGGCGGAATATTTCCGGGATGTTAATGAACAAGATGTGCTTCTATTCATCGACAATATCTTTCGTTTTGTCCAAGCAGGATCAGAAGTATCCGCATTATTAGGGAGAATGCCTTCTGCAGTGGGTTATCAACCTACCCTTAGTACAGAAATGGGTTCTTTGCAAGAAAGAATTACTTCTACCAAAGAGGGATCTATAACTTCGATCCAAGCAGTTTATGTACCTGCGGACGATTTGACAGACCCTGCTCCTGCCACTACATTTGCACATTTAGATGCTACTACCGTACTATCAAGAGGATTAGCTGCCAAGGGTATTTATCCAGCAGTAGATCCTTTAGATTCAACGTCAACTATGTTACAACCTCGGATCGTTGGCGAGGAACATTATGAAACTGCGCAAAGAGTTAAGCAAACTTCACAACGTTACAAAGAACTTCAGGACATTATAGCTATTCTTGGGTTGGATGAATTATCCGAGGAGGATCGTTTAACTGTAGCAAGAGCACGAAAAATTGAGCGTTTCTTATCACAACCCTTCTTCGTGGCAGAAGTATTTACTGGTTCTCCAGGAAAATATGTTGGTCTTGCAGAAACAATTAGGGGGTTTCAACTGATCCTTTCCGGAGAATTAGATGGTCTGCCCGAGCAGGCTTTTTATTTGGTGGGTAACATCGATGAAGCTACCGCGAAAGCTATGAACTTAGAAGTGGAGAGCAATTTGAAGAAATGACCTTAAATCTTTGTGTACTGACTCCTAATCGAATTATTTGGGATTCAGAAGTGAAAGAAATCATTTTATCTACAAATAGTGGCCAAATTGGTGTATTACCAAACCACGCTCCTATTGCCACGGCTGTAGATATAGGTCTTTTGAGAATACGCCTCAACGACCAATGGTTAACGGTGGCTCTGATGGGTGGTTTTGCTAGAATAGGGAATAATGAGATCACCATTTTAGGAAATGATGCGGAGATGAGTACTGACATTGATCCGCAAGAAGCTCAACAAACTCTTAAAATAGCTGAAGCTAACTTGAGTAGAGCTGAGGGTAAGAGACAAGTGATTGAAGCGAATCTAGCTCTCAGACGAGCTAGGACACGAGTAGAGGCTGTCAATGTTATTTCCTACTAGTCAATACATCAAAATAATCAAAAGAAGTTTTTTAGAAGTTCTTTATTATACACCACATTTAGATTCTGCCAATTGAAGACAATCAAGTCTAATCTGATACAACGAAAAAAAGAGGATGGGTAGAAAAACTTATTAGATACCGGAGTCAATGCAATGGTATCTAATAAGTTCTACCTACTATTGGATTTGAACCAATGACTCCTGCCGTATGAAAGCAATACTCTAACCACTGAGTTAAGTAGGTAATTTATCACCGCAAAAGAAGACCCATCACCTCGGGGATTATAGATAGAATATTATTTCTAAGCAATACCAATCTGTTAACAGTAAACGGATCAAAGAGTTATCATGTGAGATTAGGGAATATCCATCTTGACAAGAAATTATCTATATGTTAATATATCTATGACAAGGGCTATAGCTCAGTTAGGTAGAGCACCTCGTTTACACGTGCGCCAATGCTTTTCAAGGGAGCTTATTATGCAATGAACATAGTTGATCTTATTGAAAAATCAATGTCTTACTCCATAGATTCGAGAGAACAATAGCCTGACAAATATTTGGTTCGGTCCGATTTTGGTGCGAATTTAGGTGCCAAATCAAATAGAACCCGTCATTGATTTGATAGTTGATAAGGTAAATACCCAGCCCATTCAATGCTAGGCATAATGAGTATAAGGGCTTCAAAAAAACCTCCTTTCATCCTATGAACTTTAAGGTGTATGAAGTCTCATATTCGACTCTTGCAGCGGAACGATAGAGACTCCATTTAACTTAGGTTGATCTAAGCCGAAGGCAGACCTAAGTCAAGGTAACCCTTCTTTGAAACACTTTGGTATTGCTACTAGATCTGAATACAAATAATGAATCAGAGCACATGGAGCCAGCTCATTATCTTCCTGTAAAGAAAAAATATGGTGGACTAACTGATCTTTACATCAGTTGATGAAAGAGCCCAATGCAACAAACAAAATGCATGTTGGGTCTTTGAAACAGTTCGAATCATTTCGATAATAATCAGTTTGATCTGTTTTACCGAGAAGGTCTACGGTTCGAGTCCGTATAGCCCTAATACATTCTATTTGTCTATTTTTGTATAGACATTCTATTTTTTTTTAGTATAGTTTTCATTTCCTCATTAGTACTTGTTTATAGACTGGACAGACCAGACCATTGGTCGTTTCATAGAAATGAAATGAAAACATTACCACATATTCATGTAAATACATAGATACTTGAAAATAAAAACAATAATTCATTCCAATGGATCTAATCAGATCAGTATGTGTCAAATCTAGGACAAGAAAAAGAAATAAAATATAATAGTTCGATGCATTAGATTGTGTTTACGTATTCGTATTTGTATAAAATCAATAGAAACAACGACGATCCTTTACCTGGATTTTAATGAAAAGAATACTTCGAATATGTTAGAAATCCCTAGACATTTTTTACCCCCCAAAAATTATTGGTTTTGATAATAACTATGTTATGTTTGATATTATTTTTTGATAATATTTCATTATCTTATTTCATTTTATTATTTATACATTACATAAATTATATATTTACATATAATTTATATAAGAAATATATATTTCTAAATATAAAATACAAAGAAATAAATATAAGGAAATATCAAGAAAAAAACAAAAACATAGTATTACGTTTCAGAATTATGAAACATAGTTATAGTATTACTATTCATTAGAATACATTAGTAATAGAATATTCTATTAGGTTAGATTAGTATATTTTAGTATTTAATTAAATTACTTTTATTATTTAGAATTTTTTAATCTTATATCTATTTTTTTATAGAGAATAGAGAAAGCGAGACAAAGTGAGAGAGTTTTGTTTGTGTAAGAACGCCTTATTTCTACATCATATCTAAATAGAATCGAAATCAAAAACGGAATCCCGATTCCGTTGGATGAATCTCTAAACAAGACATGCCACGCAGCAAACAAACTCTGAACTATACACTTTGATTTGATTAAAATAAATTCTTGTTTCACCTAGGAAAACAAGTTCTGGATGAATTGACAATGCCAACTCGAATAATTAAGCATATTCCACATTAATAGGAGTACATTTATGTTTCTGCTTCACGAATATGATATTTTATGGGCATTTCTAATAATATCAAGCGTTATTCCTATCTTGGCATTTGTAATTTCAGGAGTTTTAGCCCCGGTTAGTAAAGGACCAGAGAAGCTCTCTAGTTATGAATCGGGCATAGAACCTATGGGGAACGCTTGGTTACAATTCCGAATCCGCTATTACATGTTTGCTCTAGTTTTTGTTGTTTTTGATGTTGAAACGGTCTTTCTTTATCCATGGGCAATGAGTTTCGATGTATTGGGTGTATCTGTATTTATCGAAGCTTTAATTTTCGTGCTTATCCCAATTGTGGGTTCAGTTTATGCATGGCGAAAGGGAGCGTTGGAATGGTCTTAACTGAGTATTCAGACAATAAAAAAAAAAAGGAAGGAAAAAATTACATTGAGACAGTTATGAATTTGATTGAGTTTCCGTTACTTGACCAAACAACCCCCAATTCAGTTATTTCAACTACATCGAATGATCTTTCGAATTGGTCAAGACTCTCCAGTTTATGGCCGCTTCTATATGGTACCAGTTGCTGTTTCATTGAATTTGCTTCATTAATAGGCTCGCGATTCGACTTTGATCGTTATGGGTTGGTACCAAGATCAAGTCCTAGGCAAGCGGACCTAATTTTAACAGCCGGCACAGTCACAATGAAAATGGCTCCCTCTTTAGTGAGATTAT